GACCTAAAATTCCTAATAATAATCCAAAATCCCCTACACGATTAGTTACAAATGCTTTTTGACAAGCATTTGCTGCAATAGGTCGTGTGAACCAAAAACCTATTAATAGATACGAACACATTCCAACTAATTCCCAAAAAATATAAATTTGTATTAAATTGGAACTAGTAACTAATCCCAACATGGAAATATTAAAAAAACTCATATAAGCAAAAAATCTCAAATATCCTTGATCATGAGACATATAACTGTCACTATAAATAAGAACAATAATTGCAACAGTAGTGATCAACATTGACATAATAGAAGTCAGTGAATCAATCAAATAGCCAAATTCTAAAGAAAAATCATTATTAATCGTCCAAGACCCTAAATATTGATAAATAAAGCTGCTATTTATTTGTTCAATAGACAGCTTCATTGAAAAAAGCATAACTATACTCAAAAGCAAAATACTAGAAAAAGCCCACATACGACGAAATTTTTTTGTTGCTGTAGGAAAAAAAAGAATTCCAGCTCCTATTAAAAAAGGAACTGGAAGTGGAATCAAAGGTATGATCCATGCATATTCGTATATATGTTCCATAAAAAATAAAACTTTGAATTTTTCATTAATTTTTTCCAATTCACTGGTTCTTACCTCTTTTAAAATAAGTTAATAAAAAAGAAAGATATGGAATATCTTAAAAGTCTAATAATTTAAATTGAATTTAAGATATTTAAGATATGGAATAAATTAAAAATTATTATAATTAAAATTTTCATAATATTAAAATCAATAAATTATAATTGATCAAATGCTCAAGTTACAATTGTATTATATTCAAATAATTTTATATATCCGTCACTTTACTTTCTACTTTACATAAAAACTAGTTTACATAACATAAACTCAAAAAAAAGGGGGTGGGGGGGGGGTACTCCAATGTATAAAATCCTTTATAATTACTCGTGGAACTTCCTAAATTCGATAAGTTTTTCTATTATCTATCCACAGCTAACATTAAAAAAGCCAGCTTTAATTTTAATAGATAATTTAAACAAAAATCTTTCGCTATAGTTTTTTCTATGACATGTAAATTAAATGGAACATAAAACAAAATAAATAGAGATATAAATTGAAAGTTTAATTCTTTATTTAATTTGTTTTAGTAAAATTTAGTAAAAAACAAATGTGATTTTGCTGATACAAAAGTTTCTATTCATTTTTTTGTTTTTAATAATCATAATTTTATAATAATCATAATATAGGGTATCGCCTATAAACTAATCAACTAAATAAAATATTAATAGATGTCTTTCACATCCAACTATAAAAATAACCTATTCATTTTTGAATGGCAGTTCCAAAAAAACGTACTTCTAGTTCAAAAAAACGTATTCGTAAAAATATTTGGAAAAGGAAGGGATATTGGGTAGCGTTAAAAGCATTCTCGTTAGCAGTATCTCTTTCTAATGGTAATTCAAAAAATTTTTTCGATAAGTAATAAAACGTTATAATAATCTGAATCCGCCGGATTCCACAAAAAGGGTATAGATAATAATAATAAATGTCATGGGGTTTTATATAAAATGAAAATAAAATAAAATCAATGATTTTAATATAGAATGAATAATTTTGATTTCCTAATGTGTTGAATTGATCAATAGAAAATCGAACTGACTTCTATCTTATGATATGTCAAATACGAACTCTTCTGTTTACTCTAAAAACTACTTAAAAAAAAGAGATGATTTAATTATCTTTTTTGTATATTTTATCATGGGGATTTTTCTTTTCACCATCAACCTATTTTGATAGATCTAAAAAGATGTTTTTATATCTATTGAAAAGCAAATGAAATATAAAAAAATATTTAGTAATTAATAAAATAAAAAGGAATAGGTTGTTGAAAGTTTAACCTCGGTTTTTCATTGGAATTTAAAACTTGACCCTTTTTGTTTACTTAATAATTAAGTCGCTTTATCACTAGATAGTCCCGCGCCCATTTTAAATTCCATCAAAAAAACTTTATTTTTCCTTTTTTTTTTTCGATTTAGATTATAAAATTTAGTTTTAGTTGGATAGTATGTACGACCTTGAATAATAAAAAATAGATCCTATTTGGATTGTCAAATCCATCCAAATAGAGATCTATATTGATAACTTTAATCAATAAATAAAAATATTATATCTTTATATTATTTATATTTTTTGAATCGATTTACATATATATATATTATAATCTAATAATTATCGATATATTGATCTTTCCTTTCTTTATATTTAAGATTTCTAAAAAAATAAGATTCAAATACCTTTCAATCTCTATTGAAACGTATTTGTTATATAAAATTTATTTGAATCGATTTGGACTTAATTTATTGTTTTTTTTTTTAACTTAACACAACTTTTTGACTGACACAAGAAAAATATTAACCTTACCAATGAGTAAAATTTCAGAATGGAACTATCAAACGATACATGCATTAAAGAATAAAGAAGGTCCTTTGATTTCAATGTTGTATAAAATTGTAACACAAAAAAAATCCTCTTTTAAAATGAATTTCATTAAGAAGATAAATGCATTTTATTATCTAAAATTTTTGAAATAAGATCGGATAAATAAAAAACAAATCATTACCAAAAGAAGATGACAAAAAAATATTTTGAGTGGGATCCCTGTATTGAAATGAAAGCAAAATTTTCTAGTTACAAGAGTACCAGCAACTTTGTTATATAAGACCAACAACCGAAAATAACAAAAAAAATAAGTCTTCGTATTGAACGCTCAAATTGGAATTTGAACGACTTTTAATTTTAATGTAATGTGTTATAAAAACATTGCATTGACTTCCTCAATCTCGACGATTGAATAAAAATAAGCTATTATTATTTAACAAGCCGCTATGGTGAAATTGGTAGACACGCTGCTCTTAGGAAGCAGTGCTAGAGCATCTCGGTTCGAGTCCGAGTGGCGGCATGCCACTTTATCAATTAGAATTGATAAATTATCAAAAAATTTCATAGTCCTATAATATAATGAATATGGAACTGAATTGAATTCTTTATTTTCGTAATTTTGAATTAAGGGACTTTTTTTATGATATTTTCCATTTTAGAGCATATTTTAACTCATATTTCTTTTTCAATCGTTGTAATTGTAATTACAATTCATTTGATCACTTTAGTAATCAATGAAATAGTAACCCTATCTGATTCATTAGAAAAAGGCATGATAGTTACTTTTTTATGTATAACAGGATTATTATTCACTCGTTGGATTTCTTCGGGACATTTTCCATTAAGTGATTTATATGAATCATTAATCTTCCTTTCGTGGAGTTTCTACATTATTCATATGATTTCTTATTTTAAAAACCAGAAAACTCATTTAAGTGCAATAACTGCACCAATCGCGATTTTTACTCAAGGCTTTGCTACTTCGGGCCTTTTAACTGAAATGCATCAATCAAAAATATTAGTACCCGCTCTCCAGTCCCAATGGTTAATGATGCATGTAAGTATGATGGTATTGGGTTATGCAGCTCTTTTATGCGGATCCTTATTATCGGTAGCACTTTTAGTCATTATATTTCAAAAAAATATAAGTAGTGTTGGTAAAATAAAACATTTATTAAATGAGTCTTTTTTTTTCAGTGAGATCGAATATATCACTCAAAAATCCACTATTTTACAAAGTACTTCTCTTTTTTCTTTTAGGAATTATTATAGGTCCCAGTTGATTCAACAACTAGATCATTGGAGTTACCGTGTTATTAGTTTAGGGTTTCTCTTTTTAACGATAGGTATCCTTTCAGGAGCAGTATGGGCGAATGAGGCATGGGGATCATATTGGAATTGGGATCCAAAAGAAACGTGGGCTTTTATTACTTGGACCATATTCGCAATTTATTTACATATTAGAACAAATACTAATTTGCAAAGTGCAAATTCTGCGATTGTGGCTTTTCTAGGTTTTCTTATAATTTGGATATGCTATTTTGGGGTTAATCTATTAGGAATAGGGCTACATAGTTATGGTTCTTTTACATTAACAACCATCTAATTGAAGAAAAGACCTGACAAATAGAAAAAGAGAACAGACGTATTACATATAGAAATATGTAAGCTTCGTTGAGAACCATTTAAATCAAGTAGTGTAGTGATTAAAATGGTTCTCACAAATGTCAAATGATCAGATTATACTTCTTTTTTTAATTTTTTACATAAAGTAATAATTATTTTTTCATGTGAAAACTATCACTAAAAATAATTAGATATAATAGCTTCTACCTTTTCAACTGATAGTGACAGAGCGAAATCGGGGTAAAGGCCAATACCTATTACTGGTAGAAAAATAGAGATTACAATAAATAACTCCCGTGGTCCCGAATCAAAAAAATAAGAGTTTTTAATATTCAATAACTTGTATCCATAGAACATTTGACGTGACATAGATAATGAATAAATAGGAGTTAATATCATTCCAATTGCCATTCCAAAAGTAATGAGTATTTTTGTCATTAAAAGGTATTTTTGGCTAGTAATTATTCCAAAAAATACAATTAATTCTGCAACAAAACCACTCATGCCCGGTAAGGCAAGGGAAGCCATTGAAAAGCTACTGAAGAGTGTAAAGACTTTTGGCATTGAAATAGCTATTCCACCCATTTCGTCGAGATAAACAAGACGTATTCTATCATAACTCGTTCCTGCTAAGAAAAAAAGCGCAGCACCAATAAATCCATGAGAAATTATTTGTAAAACGGCTCCGTTGAGTCCCGTATCGGTTAGAGAACTAATTCCTATAATTATGAAACCCATGTGGGATACAGAGGAATAGGCTATTCTTTTTTTTAAATTACGTTGTCCGAGAGATGTTAAAGCTGCATAGATTATTTGAATTGTGCCTACTATCAGCAACCAAGGAGAAAATATAGAATGAGCGTGGGGTAATAATTCCATATTTATACGCACCAATCCATACGCTCCCATTTTTAATAAGATTCCGGCTAGAAGCATACATGTACTGTAATGTGCTTCTCCATGGGTATCCGGTAACCATGTATGGAGGGGTATAATCGGCGATTTAACAGCAAAAGCAATAAGAAATCCAATATAGAATATTATTTCTAATGCTACAGGATATGATTGATTAGCTAATTTTTCAAAATTTAATGTTGGTTCATTGGAACCATATAACCCCATACCTAGAACTCCCATTAATAGAAAAATGGAACCCCCTGCAGTGTACAAAATAAACTTTGTAGCTGAGTATAGACGTTTCTTTCCTCCCCACATAGATAAAAGTAGATAAACAGGAATTAATTCTAATTCCCACATTATAAAAAAAAGGAAAAGGTCTTGACAAGAAAATAATCCTATTTGACCACTGTACATTGCTAACATCAGGAAATGAAATAATCGCGAATCTCGAGTAACTGGCCGAGCCGCTAAAGTAGCTAAAGTAGTGATGAATCCCGTCAGTAAAATGGGGCCTATACAAAGGCCATCTATTCCTAATCTCCAGTGTAAATCAAAAAAGTTAATCCATTTATAATCTTCTGCTAGTTGAATTAATGGATCATCAAATTGAAAATGATAACAGAATGCATAGGTTGTTAGAAGAAGCTCTAACACACATATACATATAGTATACCACTTCATTACTTTATTCCCTCTATGAGGAATAAAGAAAAGGAACAAACCTGCAAATATAGGCAAAACTACAATTATTGTTAACCAAGGAAAATAATTCGTGGTAAAGACAAGATACACTTGGACCAAAAACCCGTACCCGAAAAGAAAAAAAACTCTATATTTCTTTTCGAACGCGGGTTTTTGTCGGTAAAAAAAAAAATAAAATGGATTATGAATTCAAGTGGAGTTTTCTGGAATGTATCAATAAGCTAGACCCATGCTTCGAGTTGTTTCATGCCATAAATAAACTCGAACACTCAAAAAATCTGTTGGACAGGCAGATTCACATCTCTTACAACCAACACAGTCCTCTGTTCTTGGAGCAGAAGCTATTTGTTTAGCTTTACACCCGTCCCATGGTATCATTTCTAATACATCTGTGGGACAAGCTCGGACACATTGAGTACACCCTATACATGTGTCATAAATCTTTACTGAATGTGACATTGGATCTATAAAAATTTTTAACTTTCTTAAATTTCGATCTAGTATAAACTTGTAAATGAATCACATATTCAAACGCAAACACTAGACGAATCAATGATATACCAGAATTTTTTTAATCAACCTATTCTGGATCGGTTTATAGAACACAAAAAATATCCAAAATACTTTTAGTTATTACATTTTTACAAGTATGATACCCATGTTACGAACGACTACTTATTCAACAAATTTGATTGATTGATACGAGTGGATTTTCTGTTACGATAAATTGATGAAACAATCGCTGGTCCAATAGCTGCTTCAGCGGCTGCAATAGCTATAACAAAAATTGAGAAAACATTTCCTTTTAATTGACGACTATCAAAAAAATCCGAAAAAGTGACAAAGTTGAGATTAACTGCATTTAATATAAGTTCAAGACACATAAGAGCTCTAACCAAATTTCGACTCGTGATTAATCCATAGATACCAATCGAAAATAAATAGGCACTCAAAACAAGTACATGTTCGAGCATCATTAAATTGACCAACTCCTTCTTTATTCATTTTATTTCAATCTGAACAACAATTAAACTTATTTGATTGACAAAAATATAACAAATTTGAATCTAAAAAATACCGAATATTTCGTTGTGATTGCTGGTTTTATTGAAAAATTTATGATTGACGAGCCACAGCAATTGCACCTATCAAAGCAACTAAAAGAATTATCGAAATGAGTTCAAATGGAAGAAAAAAATCTGTTGATAAATGAATTCCAATTTGTTGACTATTATTTATTAAATCTTGTTCTAGAATCTGGTTTGATTTTGTAGTCCAAATAATTCCGTACCATGATGTATTTAGAATAGTAGTAATTAATAAAACAAAAATACTTGTACAAACTAAGGAAGTAACCCCATCGCTAACAGTCCAAAGATTAAAGTCTTTGTCATATTCTGAACCATTCATGAACATTACGGCAAATATGATTAACACGTTTATAGCTCCTACGTAAATAAGGAGTTGTGCAGAAGCTACAAACTGAGAGTTTGCGAGAATATAAAATAAAGATATACAAACAAGAACCAATCCCAAGGAAAAGGCAGAAAAAATTGGATTGGTAAAGAATACCACTCCGAGACCTCCTAATATAAGAACTAATCCCAGAAATACTAAAAGAAAATCATGTATTAGTCCAGGTAAATCCATTCTATGTAAAATAAAAGATAAAAAGTTTCATGATCTTATTGACTTGAACAGAAAAATTAAATGAAGTTACTCTTTTTATAATACGTTCCTAATTAAATAAAATCCTAATGAGTTTTAATTTATGTAGACAGTAGACAGAGTTATCGGATCAATCATATAAACCTAATAAAAATAAAATCTTTGAAATATTTACGGTAGAAAAATATTCAATACAAATTCATCTGGAATTTTCATCAACCAACCAAATAAACAGTTGGGATTTGTAGTTATTAGAGCAAAAATAAACTTTTTTAATTGAGATAAAAACACAAATTTTATCAATCGGAAATTGCTCTTGAATCAAGCGATTTCTCTGTTATTTTCTATTTTAGGCGAATTCAAAATTGTTCGAATTGTATAATCATCATTTATTGATATTGGTAAACGACCCAAAGCAATTTGATTATAGTTTAATTCGTGACGATCATACGTAGAAAGTTCATATTCTTCAGTCATTGATAAACAATTTGTGGGACAATACTCAACGCAATTACCACAAAATATACAGATTCCGAAATCAATACTGTAATTAAGCAATCGTTTTTTCCTAATATCAGTTTCCAATTTCCAATCAACAACAGGTAGATCTATAGGACATACACGAACACATACTTCACAAGCAATGCATTTATCAAATTCAAAGTGTATTCGTCCACGAAAACGCTCTGATGTTATCAATTTTTCATAAGGATATTGAATAGTTACAGGTAAACGATTCGCGTGAGAAAGGGTAATTATAAAACCTTGACCAATATACCGTGCCGCTCGTACTGTTTGTTGACCATAATTCATGAATCCAGTTACCATAGGGAGCATATTGTAAATATCGATAAAAATTTTTATGTTTGTTTCTTTCTCTTGTTTGAGGTGAATCGAGTAAATAGAAAATATTGGATTTATGTATAATTTTTTATAGTGAAAAGAGTTGGAAAGAAGTTGTTAATAATAAATTACCTAAAGAAATAGGTAAAAGAAATTTCCATCCAAGATTTAAAAGTTGGTCCATTCTTAGTCTTGGTAAAGTCCATCTTGTTGTGATAGAAATGAACAAGAAAAAATAAGTTTTAGCTAATGTAATGAAAATACCAATTGTCGTTTCAAAGACTCCATCTGTTTCATTTATTTTCAAAAGTTCAGGGCCGAATACGTATGGAATAGAGAAATTCCAACCGCCCAAGTAAAGAACTGTTACAAATAATGAAGAAACTAGTAGATTTAGATAGGAAGCAACGTAAAATAAACCAAATTTAATACCGGAATATTCGGTTTGATAACCTGCTACTAATTCTTCTTCTGCTTCTGGTAAATCAAACGGCAATCTTTCGCATTCTGCGAGAGAAGAAATTATAAAAACGATAAACCCTATGGGTTGCCGCCACAAATTCCATCCCCAAAACCCGTATTTTGACTGTGCCTCAACTATATCAACTGTACTTAAACTGTTAGATAATCATAGTCGGTGATAAGATCACTGTTATCATCGCTATTCCAGAACCGTACGTGAGATTTTTACCTCATACGGCTCCTCGAGGGTCATAAATAAATATAAGGACCGCCCAATTCGATATTTTTTCATCTTACTCCGTTTGTAGGATAAAAGTACAAATAAATTGAGAACTCCTGAATTATACCAATGAAATTCTGTCTGCTATACTTTTTAAAAGCACTTCTGAATTTATCTTTTCCTTTACTTTGTAATTTAATTCCAATTTTGATTCCATTGGATTTTTTTCTTTAATTGAGTAAGAACTTCATCTTTAAAGAAGATACTGCTTTTAGCAATGTAAATAGATATTTCATCTTATAATTTTTCATTACGAAACAGATACAGAGATTAATTCATGAATCATGATAAGAATTTAATCTCAATTAATATGGATATAGAAATTTTGTTGCAATTCTTTTATTTTATTCTTACTCAGAAAAAAAGTCTTTCACAAAAGTAAAGGATTACTTCGTTCCTGATAGTCATTCATTTAATCGGTGGATAGGAGCATACTCTGGATCGGAATTATGGGGAGTACGACTTGATCATTTCTACCAAATTAAAGCCCCAATTAGTATTTCTTTTAGATAATAAAAATGTATTTTCGGATAAATTACATAATCTCTATTACTAATCCTTTGTGTACCTTGGTGTTCCTAATCATCCACTCCTTTTTTTGGAATCTCCATATCATGTATGGTAACACATACAAAGTAGAGTAAAAACTACATAGAGTTTTTTTTTCAACCCGCTTCAAGAGATGATGACTAATCAATTCGTCTTGGGGGAACCCTTTTAGGTTTACTTTCACTTAACTCTTGTACATAGAACATGAGACTCAACCTTTTTACAGCAAATTTAAAAGCTGTTTTATTTCACTCATCTAACTATCTAGTTTAGTTCATCAACACGAATAGTGAATAACATCACCCTGAAGTGAAGGGGTGAATAAAAAAATAAGATATCTATTCAATGTATTAAGGTTCATTCTTAAAAACCGAGAAATAAAATAAATGTTGATGTCCTAACGAATCACACGTAGAGATATTGATAACACACATAGAGTTAATGGTATTTCATAACTAATTGATTGGGCAGCAGCCCGTAGACCACCTAAAAAAGAATATTTATTATTTGATCCATATCCTGACATAAGAAGTCCAATCGGAGCAATACTTGAAATGGCGATCCATAAAAAAACACCAATACTTAGATCGGCTAGAACAAGACGGTAACTAAAAGGAATTACTGAATAACTTAATAGAATTGATATGACTGCTATTGAAGGTCCGACACTGAATAAGCTCGTATCTCCTCTAGATGGAAGAAGGTTCTCTTTGAAAAGTAGTTTTGTCCCATCTGCTAGAGCTTGAAGAATTCCCAAAGGTCCGGCATATTCAGGTCCAATACGTTGTTGTATCCCTGCAGATATTTCTCTTTCTAACCACACAATTACGAGTACACCTATTGTAATTCCCAATACAAGAATAACAATAGGAACAAGCATCCATACGGTCTCATATATCTCTTTTAAAGATTCTAATCTAGAAAAAGAATGGATAGCTTGTACTTCTGTTGTATCAATTATCATTTCAACGATCAACTTCCCCCATAATGATATCTATGCTACCTAGTATCGTCATAATATCAGCCAATTTCATTCTTTTAACTAACTTAGGAAGAATTTGCAAATTAATAAAACCCGGCGGGCGAATTTTCCATCTCCAAGGAAAAACACTTTGATCTCCTATCAAATAAATTCCCAATTCCCCTTTTGGAGCTTCAACTCTTACATAAAGCTCTTGTTTTGACAATTCAAAAGTTGGAGACGGTTTTTTACTAATAAATCGATATTCAAAATCATTCCATTCCGAATCTCGTGCTCTATTAAAGCGTCGAATTTCTAAATTCTCATAGGGACCCCCCGGAATTCCTTCTAAAGCTTGTTGAATAATTTTGATAGATTCCGCCATTTCACTAATTCGTATTAAATAACGAGCTAATGAATCTCCTTCTTTTTGCCATTGGATTTCCCAATCCAATTCGTCGTAACACTCATAATGATCAACTTTACGAAGATCCCATTTGATTCCGGAAGCTCTTAGCATTGGTCCTGACAAACCCCAATTTATTGCTTCTTCTCCGCTAATAATTCCCACTCCTTCAACTCGTTCTAAAAAAATAGGATTTCTTGTAATAAGCTTTTGATATTCAGTAATCCTGGTTAAAAAATAATCACATAAGTCCAAACATTTATCTATCCATCCATAAGGTAGATCAGCAGCTACTCCTCCAATACGAAAATAATTATGCATCATTCTCATTCCGGTGGCAGCTTCAAATAGATCATATATTAATTCTCTTTCTCTGAAAATATAGAAGAAGGGTGTCTGTGCACCAATATCTGCCATAAAAGGTCCAAGCCATAACAAATGAGAAGCTATCCGACTTAATTCCAACATAATAGTTCTTATATAACTAGCTCTTTTAGGTACTTGAATATTTCCTAATTGCTCTGGTGCATTTACAGTTATTGCTTCTGTGAACATAGTAGCTAAATAATCCCAACGTGTTACATAAGGCAAATATTGTATAATTGTTCGGTTTTCCGCAATTTTTTCCATCCCTCTGTGTAAATAACCTAGTATGGGTTCACAGTCAATAACATCTTCGCCATCTAAAGTAACGATTAGTCGAAGAACACCATGCATTGATGGGTGCTGAGGCCCCATATTTACTATCATGAGGTCTTTTCTTTTAGTTGGTCCAGTCATAGGGTTTTCCCGGATTTCTTATTCCATGAATTGCTGAAAATTAAAAGAAATTGATCAAAATTCAAGCTAGAATAAATAAAAAACTTAAAAATGACTCTTCAAATTAACGTCTTTTTAGCTCTCGAATATTCAATTTACTGATTAATTCTTTATAACGTATTCTATTTTTTTTTGACAAATAAGCCAGCAGGCGTTGGCGTTTTCCTAGAATTTTACGTAGACCTCTCTGAGATGAATAGTCTTTTTTGTGTAATTCCAAATGTGAAGTAAGTCTCCGTATCGTTTTTGTAAAACGGAATACTTGAAATTCAACAGACCCTCGGTTTTCTTCTTTTTCTTCTTGCGAAATAAAAGATATGAATGAATTTTTTATCATAAAAAATTCTTATACTTCCTATTTTACGAATATGAATTTTACTGATCAGTAATAATAATGGGAGCTATTTTAATCTGGTATACACAAATTTCGTTATTGATTCATTTCTGGATCTAATTGATCCATCAGTGAATTAGTATCATGTATCAGAATGGACTGTAAGACAAGGTGTGTGTGCATTTATTTCATTTATATATTCGGTATATATATCGGTATAGGATATAATAGGATATATATAGTATACGAGGGAATAAATAAGATAAAAGTTTAATCAATGAATTTTCTATTGTGGATACATATGTATCCTTAACATATTGAATCGACTACCATTATTAGTATTAAACCAATAGCGATTCATACAAGCTAAATCTTCTACTCTATAATTGGGCCAAAGAAATAATTTTAATTGAATTAATTTTATTTGATCTCTGTCAAGATCTTTCTTTTCATACAAAAATTGACCACAATTTTTTATTCTGTTGAAAGATATTGTATTTTGATCTATAGAATTTATATTCTTTGAATTTAAACAAATTAGGATTCGGAATTCTCTCCGACGTCTAGATGATAAAATATTTTCAGAAACAAGGAAATCGGACTTATTTTGTTCTCTTTTTTTCATTATATTTTGTTGTTTTACAATTAATTCTTTCTTATCAACATTTTCTCTATATCTTTTTTTATTCTTTTGGTCTTTACACTTGTGAACTAATGAAATACCTATGGTTTGATACATAATAAATTGTCCATGACCTTTTACAGCTAGACGAAGGGGTTCGATAATAAATATCCCTTTTTTTATCAATTCTGTAAAAGTGAAATCTTTCTCCATCAGCATTATATCCAGATGAAATTCTTTCCTTTCAATAGAGGATATAGAAATTTTTTTCGGATTTATCAATCTAAGCAGGAGACAATATACCTTGATATTATTGATTAGATCTTCGTTCAAAAGATTATTCCATCTGAATTGAAAAAGCAAATACTTTTTTCGCAGGAAATCAAATTCTGTTTCCGTACTGCTTTTTTCTTGTTTTTTCTTTCTACGTTTTGGTTCTTCGTAAATCTCATTTTGTTGGGTTGAGATAACCGATTCAAGGTTTCCCTGGTTTTGGGCATCTGATAAAATATTTTGGTGACTTATAGGTTCTTTTTCTTCTTGATTCCTATTTGCTAATTCAAAAAATTTTTTTTGATTGGATGGTATAAGGGTATCTTTTTTTTGCTTTAGATTCATGTTTTTAATTTTACTAAAATTTTTGCGTACGTTAAAATTAAAAAAAAGTGACTGAATTGGTATAACCCACGGTTTTTGTTTATATGCATTATAAAAAAATACAAATTCGGGAAAGAACCAAAGGTCCAGATTGGATATCGGGCGGTTTAATATTTCGTCATTCATTCTCATCCAATCAAAAAGTGTTTTTTTGTGATTGGATGCATTTATTTCTTGATGAATTATGAAATAAAAATGATCTTTTTTATCCATTTTATCCATAAGTTTATAATTATGAGTATCAGTCTTAGTATTTTTATTATTGTTGGTACTGATATCGAGCCAGGTTTCAATGTCGACTTTATTTCTAAGACAAAAATTGATAAGTGTCCAATCCAAATATTTTCTATCTGTATTTTTCTCCCTATCCATAGAATCTTTTAATTCTAGAGAATTAGTGATAGGAATACTCTCCCACATATCCAAAAATTTTTGTTTCTGTGTATTATAGTTATAAGTATCATAAATTTTTTGATTCTTATTTACTTGAAATGGTAACCCATAATTATCTGAGTCCTTATTATTTTCAGAATAAATCAATTGATATGATAAAAAATCATATCGATAAATTTTTTGAAAATTTTCTTTGTTATTTGGCCATACCATTAAGTGGGTTTTATAATCATTTTCTTTTTCATATGAATCTTTTGTTTTCAAATATTTATTGTCAACCTTACAAAGTTGATTGATTCTAATTTGCCACTTTTGTGGTACTAAGTCAAACCATTTGAGATGAGAAAAATCGTATTGATAATGATTCTTTAACCAATTTTTCCATTCATTCCTTCCATAATTTTTATAATTTAATTTTGAAGGAATTATTCCGTGTGTTCGAAAAGAATCTTTTATTTCATTTTTGAGAAATAAAGATGTTCCGGGATATTGAACAACAGATCTGAACTTATACAAGTTCATAACTTGGGTTTGTGATAATTTGTAAAATACATAGGCTTGTGAGAGGGAAGATAAACCAAGAAATATTTTAGAATTATTACTATTAAAAAGTGATTTTTTTATAGTAGAAATAAATCGGATTTTATTTTTATTTGTTTTATCAAGTCTTTCTTTATTTTTATTATTATTATAAATGTATTTATCAATGGATTTTGTTGTTGACTCAAGAAAAAGTTGTGCATTGATCCTGGAAATATTACTGATACATGCAAATATATCTATGTATATGCTTTCCCTGAAAAATTTTATAAAATAATGTGATTTACGGATTAATCGAGCAGTTCTTCTTTTTAATATCTGAAAAAGATTTTTTTGTGCTTCTAATCTTTTAGCACTAGAACTTGCTTTGTTAGGACTAATATTGATTTTTAGAGGACTAAATACTCCTTTTTTGTCTTTTGTAATTCTTTCTATTTTATTTATGATTGTATTTGTTCTATCAGTTAAATCTTTTAGTTTTTTTTCTATGAGTAAATAATTTGTCCAATCAATGGATCGGATTTTAATAGATGATTTCTGAATAATTGGATTAGTTATTATAGAATCTTTTTCGTTGTTTATTTCACTCGAATCTTCGTTCCATGCAAATACTAGAATTGGATTTACTTTTAAAAGTTGTTTCATTAGGATTTTTATAAATTGAAAGTTTTTTATAATCCATTTTTCTTTTGGAACCTTTATACAAAATTTTGTTCGTTTCTTTCGAAATTTTATAATTTTTTGTTCGAGTTTTTTAAAAATGGGTTTAAAAAAGGAATGTTTTTTTCGGGGAGA